TTAGGGATTCCAATTTGAAAAAAGAATTAATAGCCTGTAGTTCGGTTGTATCAATTATCATTTTAACGATCAACTTCTCCCATAATGATATCTATGCTACCTAGTATCGTCATAATATCAGCCAATTTCATTCTTTTAACTAACTGAGGAAGAATTTGCAAATTGATAAAACCCGGTGGACGAATTTTCCATCTCCAAGGAAAAACACTTCGATCTCCTACCAGAAAAATTCCCAATTCTCCTTTTGGTGCCTCAACTCTCACATAAAGTTCTTGTTTCGACAATTCAAAGGTCGGAGAAGGTTTTTTACTAATAAATCGATATTCAAAATCATTCCATTCGGGATCTTTTACTCTATCAATATCAAAACGCCGGATTTCTAAATTCTCATAAGGGCCTCCTGGAATTCCTTCCAGAGCCTGTTGTATAATTTTTATGGATTCTGTCATTTCGCGGATTCGTACTAAATAACGAGCTAATGAATCACCTTCGTTTTGCCATTGAACCTCCCAATCAAATTCGTCATAACACTCATAATGATCAACTTTACGAAGATCCCATTGTATTCCGGAAGCTCGTAGCATTGGTCCTGATAAACCCCAATTTAGTGCTTCTTCTCCGCCGATAATGCCTACGCCTTCAACTCGTTCTAAAAAAATAGGATTACGTGTAATAAGTTTTTGATATTCAGCAACCCCTGTTAAAAAGTAATCGCAAAAATCCAAACATTTATCTATCCAGCCATGAGGTAGATCAGCGGCTACTCCTCCTATGCGAAAAAAATTATGCATCATTCGCATACCGGTAGCAGCTTCGAATAGGTCATATATCAATTCTCTTTCTCGAAAAATATAGAAGAAGGGGGTCTGTGCGCCAATATCTGCCATAAAGGGACCAAGCCATAACAAATGGGAAGCGATACGACTCAACTCCAACAAAATGGCTCGGATATAGCTAGCTCTTTTAGGTACTTGAATATTTCCTAATTGTTCAGGTCCATTTACGGTTATTGCTTCTGTGAACATAGTAGCTAAATAATCCCAACGTGTTACATAGGGTAAATATTGTACAATTGTTCGATTTTCCGCAATTTTCTCCATCCCTCTGTGTAAATAACCCAATATTGGTTCACAATCAATAACATCTTCACCATCTAAAGTAACGATGAGTCGAAGAACACCGTGCATTGATGGGTGATGAGGGCCCATATTGACTATCATGAGGTCTTTTCTTGTAGCTGGTACAGTCATAAGTTTTTTACCCATTCATTCTTCCATGAATTGCTGAAAGTGAAAAGAAGTTTATCAAAATTTAAACGAATAAAAAATAAAATAAGTACTTAAAATGACACGACTCTTCCAATTAACGAGTTTTGGTCTCTCGAATACTCAATAGACCAATTAATTCTTTATAACGTACTCTATTTTTTTTTGCCAAATAAGCCAACAGCCGTTGACGTTTTCCCAAAATTTTTCGTAAGCCTCTTTGAGATAAATAGTCTTTTTTGTGCAATTCCAAATGTGAAGTAAGTCTCCGTATCTTAGTGGTAAAACGGAATACTTGAAATTCAACAGACCCCCTCTTTTCTTCTTCAGAAATGACTGAAATGAGTGTATTTTTTACCATAAAAGATTGCTACCCCCCCTTTTTTACAGATATGTTTTTTTACCGATGAGTAATAATAATGGTATTTATTTTAATGTGGTATATATAATAATTTGAATTTCGTTATGGACTCCTAATTTTATTAATTTACATTAATTAATTCCGTTTTAAATTAAATTTGATTCAGATAGGAATAGAAAAAGTGATACATTTTTCCATTCAGAAAGGGGCATAATTTAGACCTAAAATGAATAAGATTCTGTTAATTGATTTCTAGGTCTAATTGATACGTTATTGGTTTTATTATCTATATTAAAAATGAAAATGGGATGTAAAACAGGTCATGTGTGAATCTCTTTCCTTTCATATACCCTACAGGGTAGAGCAGATATACGAAAAATGTACTATCAATGACTTTTCAATCGTGGATACATATATATCCTTAACATACTGAAACGACTGCCGTTATTGGTATCAAACCAATAGCGATTCATACAAGCCAAATCTTCTAATCGATAATTAGGCCAAAGAAAAAACTTTAATTTAATTAATTCTTTTTTATCTTTATCAAGATCTTTCCTTTTGTCCAAAAGTTGACTAGAGTTGTTCTTGGTACAAAATACTGAATTTTTATCAACACTATTCCTATTTTTTGAAGTGAAACAAATTAGGATTCTCAACTCTCTACGGCACCTGGTCGATAAAATATTTTCAGGAACAAGTAAATCAAAACGATTCTTATCAACGTATGTTTGTTCTCGGTATCCTTGATTAGTTTGGTGCTTACTCTTATGAACTACTGAAATACCTAAGATTTGATACATAATAAATTGTCCATCATTTTTTACAGACAGGCGGTCAGGTTCGATAACCAATACTCCCCTTTTGATCAATTCTGTAAGACTTAAATTCTTTTGAATCAGCATTATATCCAAACTAATTTCTCTTCTTTGAATCGAAGATATAGTAATTTTTCTTGGATTTATCAGTCGAAGCAGGAGACAATATATTTTGACATTATTGATCATTCTTTGATTCAAAGCATCGCCCCATCTCAATTGAAAAACTAAATAACGTTTTAGGAAAAAATCCAGTTCTGCTTCCGTTTTACTTTTGTATTGCTTTTTCTTTTTACCCGCTTTTATCTTTGATACTGCATAATCCTCTTCATTATCTTTTTCTTGCTTTGTCTTTGTTGGGGGAACGGATCCAAGATTCCCCTGTTTTTGTGCATCTGATCTAAGATCTTCTTGGTCCGCAGGGGTTTCTTTTTCTTTTTGATTCTGATTTTTATTCTTTATTTGTTTATTCGATGGTATAACACATTCCGTCTTTTGCTTTCCATCGACGTTTTTATTGTTACTAATAACATTTTCATTTAGATTCAAATTGAAAAGAAGTACTTTGCTTGGTATAACCCACGGTTTCATTTTATATAGATTATAAAGGAGTACGAATTCTGGAAAGAACCAAAATTCCAGACTCGAGATGGGACGATTTAATATTTCTTCATTCATTCCCATCCAATCCAAAAAAAGTTTTTTTGGACTTGGCGAGTTTATTTTGGGATTTTGCGGAAGCAGAAGATAAAAAGGCCCTTTTTTATCAATTTTATCAATTATTTGATAATTGTTAGTACCAATCTTAGTATTTTGATTACTCTTAGTATTGATTTTGACCCAGGATTCAATATCGACCCTTTTTCTAAGAAAAAATTTGATGATTTTCCAATCAAAATATTTTCTATCGGTATTTTTTTCCATATATCTAATATTACCCTTTACTAGATAAGGATTGATAGGGATACTCTCCAACATATCAAAAAGGTTGTGTTTATATGTGTTAGAATTATAATAAAAATCTTGATTCTTATTTACTTGTACTTGAAAGGGTGATTCATAAATAGATGGGTCCCTCATTTTTTGATAATTAATATATTTATATGATAAAAGATCATATCTAGAGTTTTTTTGAAAATTCTCTTTTTGATTCAATAATGAATAGACTTCAGAATCCTTTTGTTTTTTGTAATGGCCCTTTTCATATGAATTCAATTTGAAATTTTGATTTTGAGCCATATGATGTTGATTAACTCTATTTCTCCATTTTTCTGATATTAATTTAGACCATCTAATCGAGGGTAAATCGTATTGATAATGTCCTTTTAACCAACCTTTCCATTGATCCATCCCATAACTCGGAAGTTTCTTAAGACTTAATTCATTCTGAATTATTCCTTGTTTTTCAAACGAATGCTTTATTTCAGTTTTAAGAAAAAAAGATCTTAATTTATACAAGTTACTAACTTTAGTTTGTGATAATTTGTAAAATACATATGCTTGTGACAAGTAGGATAAATCACAAAAAATATATGAATTTGTCTTATTGTTAATAGTATCAATTGATTTTTTTATAGTCGAAATAAAGTAAATTGTATTTTGATTTTTTTTATTAATCCTTTCTTGATTTGCTTTATTAATGGATTTATCCATAATTTTTTTTATTGATTCAATAAAAAGTTGTGTATTGAGTCTGGTAATATTAATGATAAATAAAAATATATCTATGTATATTCTTTCAACGAAAATTTTTATAAAAGAATTGAATTTAGAGAATAATCGGGCATTTCTTTTTTTTAATATTTGCCAAATGTTTTTTGGCAATTCTAATCTTTTAGTATTCCAATTTCTTTTATTAGGATTTATATATATTCTTGGCGTTGGGGTTATTTTTTTTTTTTCTTTTCTAATTCTTTCTATTTGATTTCTGATTGTACTTGTTCTATGAGACATATCCTTCTTTTTTTTTTCTGTCAGTGAAGAATTTGTCCAATTTGGAGAGTTAATTTTACTAAAGGATTCATGAATTATCTGATTGCTGATTATGGAATCTTTTTCGTTTTTAGTTTCATTCGATTCATATACTTCTCTGAATCTAAATAATATAATTGGATTTAATTTAGAAAGTTCTTTTATTAGTCTTTTTAGAAATAAAAAACTTTCGATAATCCATTTTTTTGTTTCTTTTGAAACTCTTAGAAGTAATTTTGTTTTTCTCTTTAAAACTTTTAGAGCTAGAAAATATGCCCTTTTGAATTTTCTAATTTTTGTTTCCAGCTCCTTAACAGCGGGCTCAAAAAAAGAAGATTGTTTTCTGGGAGAACCAAACGGAAGTTCAGTTTCCATTCCCCAAACTGTTAAAAAACAAAAATCATCTTTTTGTTTTTTCTTTTTCATTAAATCTCTATGAGAGGGCCATCGTTTCGATCTATGCCAAGGTTTCAGACAGAAAGGAAATAGGATTTTTATCTGAATACCGTCTGTTAACCAATTTTTCGGAAATTCTGTTTCCGATAATTGAACACCATTATAGGTACATTTAATATGCATTTCTAT